GCATTCATTCATGAGGATCGGATCACATGTCTGGGGTCAATGAATCGATTCGGAAGGGCAAGCAGACGGGGCTTAGATGCTCCAACCTGCTTATCCGTCTCCCCAGGGCTTCGACTCACTTATTTAATTCCGGCTTGTAGTGATAGGGCAGGGAAGGAGCCAGTCAAAGTTGATGACCCGGAACCGCTTGCTTACTCACTTCCATGCCCCCTGAGATTTGATATGGGCGGGGTCAAGGCAATCTATTCAACCAAGCAGGGGCTGTCGACTGACGAAGGAAGGAGAGGGAATAGCCTGCTAGCTCCCACTTCCTTGCGTCCCGGACCAGCGCCCGTCATCCCGACCCGACATCCGACTGGCGGATACTCCCGCGCAGTAGGAGCGGACTGAGTCGGTATTCGTCTACGAGAGGCGCACTCGTATGCCTTTCGAGGCTTCTCAGTGTAAGAAAGCAGAACCTCACCTCTTTCTGTTGCTGAACACAAACCTACTTTAGATCTACTAGAACATGTAGATCTACTAGACTACAAACAAAGAAGTTGGTAGCAACAGAACTGACTCTAAACCACTAGAGACAGTCACCTACAATAATCAGTCTACCTACGCTACATTGTAGAGAGACGTTCGACTCCACGTGTCCGCAGAACAGTTACGAAGTCGCAAGACGAGTGAATGAAGGCGCTGTAAGCGGTAGTGAATACTCGTTCCATGGAGACCCTCAGGCAGAAACGTTCCGTCACTATAGACTGAACTCGCTGTGAACACTGTCGGCTCGTGAAGTAGACGGTTTGGATACATGCTCCGTAGCTATAGACTGCCAGTCAAGTTCTCTAAACGATCCTTGGTGGGAATGAAAAGCCGGTACCTTCAGTCAAGTTCAGTTTACGGACTACTTTGAGTCGTGGAGGAATCGAGAAGATACTTCACACGGGAGGAATCGTTTGTCAAAAAAAGCTGATGCACGTAGCTCGCTGGAAGCTAAGAGTCAACTAGCCCAAAAACGGGAATCGCTGTTTGAGTAGTTCCTTAATCCCTTCTTACTCATTACAGTCAAGTCATGCCACCAGCCAGCCGGGGCACATTGGCCTCAACGCTCGCGTTCTACGTTTACTATGGGGTACTATTTTCCTTACCGGAAGCAAAGGGCTCATCTCAGTAGGTGCTTGTGCTGTGGTTTTTAGTTCCTTGGCTTGTGTTCTAATAGTAACCACAGGAAAAAAGCGGGGAGCATTCTCTAAAAAATAATGATTTAGGAATATGGTAGGGTTCATAGTCCCTAGTCTCGTTTTTGCCGAGCCTGCAAACGTAGGAGCAAACTACTACGCAAGTGGAGGCGTTGCGTTAGCACTACACCTAACAAGCAGCTTTCATTTTTAAAATTCAATTCAAATGAATTTCAATTCAAATTCATATTCAATTCGCCCTATTTATTTGACTTGGACTTAAGGTTCTACTTGATTTCGGCATATGATCGCCTATAAACCAGAAATCGGGAGCCTCTCCCGACCTTATATAGTCAAAGGCGAAGGTGGAAGGGGAATGTTCCGCGCTGAAGCACAAAATGCAAGATTTCATAGAAGAAGGAAAAATCAACGTGGCGGATGAACAGGAAGCTCCTAAGAACCCCAACGAAAAAATGGGAGAATAGAGCAGCCCCCTAGTCACGCTCCGGTCTCAACATGCTGGGCCGAGGAAGTGTCCGATTTCCAACATCCCCTACCATCACTACAATTAAAGCTATTAATGCTATCTGGCTTTGTGAGGAAGATCCCTCCCACTGGATCATCATGACCCCTACGTTACGGCTTCCAAAGGCGATCCTAAGGGAAGAAGAATTTGGAAAAGGGATAAGGCTGCAAGAAGAACCTAGAGAGGAAGCTCCACCGAAAGAAGAAGAGGAAATAAGAGGACTAGAGTTTCTGGAAATGTTTCAAGAGGGATAAGTTCATCCCATTGAATTTAGGCGAGAGGGAGGGAAGAGGAAAATTCAGAAAAAGAGAGAGAGAAAAGAAAAAGATGGAATAGATTATCCCGAACCTGCCTCCGCCGCCGTCGCACGAACCTTTTATGATGGCCGCGTCTGGGTGGATTGTGGTGCTACCATTCCTTTAGGAGACCTTTCGGCTTCAGTCAAAACTCTTCCCCCTTTTTTTTGATAGATATTGATAATGTATGGTAACTCAACTTTGAGTATTGAATTTACTTTGTTGGTTGAGCGGAGTTCTTGTACAATTATATTAGTTCAATCTATAAAGGAAGGACAATCGATCGCACTTGGCTCATAACCACCTAACGGTGGCTCTTTACCCCCTCAAGACTTGCTTCTTATTTTGCCTTAACCCTTCATCTGTCTGCGAGCTGCGAGCAAGGCAGCTCTGCTCCGGAAATAAAAGAAGCCAGCAGGTCCTTTTCCGCTTGACCGCTAACTCATGAGCAAAGCCGCCTTTTGCCGCCCCTCATGCAGCATGAGCGGATCTTCACTAAAAGCCGGCTCTATTGG